AACACTATTTGGACAAAAAAGTAATGAGACACAGTCAAGATAAAGATAGCATCAGAATCATTAAAATTCCAGCATTGACATGTATTTTGTTCTGACGCGGGCTTGAAAGAAAATAAAATTATATAATTATAAATTATATATATAATATAAATATAATAAATAAATAATTAAAATATATAAATAATAATAATGTTAATGTATATAAATAATGTTAATGTATATAATGTATATATTATATATAATTATATATAATATAAATAATCTAAAATATATAATTATATAAATATATAATTATATAATAAATATAAAAAATAATAATATAAATAATCTAAAATATATAAAAAATATATAATTATATAAATATATAATTATATAATAAATATAAAAATATATAATTATATAATAAATAAGAAATATATAATATAATTATAATATAAATATATAATTATAATAAATATATAATTATAATATATATATAGAATATGAATTATAGAATATAAATATATATAGTATAAATATTAATAATATTAATATATATTAATCTAGATTATATAGAATTTAATCTAGATTAATATTAATATATATTAATCTAGATTATATAGAATTTAATCTAGATTATATAGAATTTAAGATAATTTACTGGATTATAGAGAATTTAGAGAATTTCTAAGATAATCTATATAAATCCATATATTAGAATCTAACACTATTTCTAATAACTAATAATGGGAATCAAAATATCTCTTCTTGTTTCGATAAGAATTTTGATTTAATATAAAAACAAAAATTGTTTTGTTCGTTGGAACAAAAGAAGTACTGGCCCGGCCAGTACTTAACCAGGCCGGGTAAACGAACCCTTTGTACAAAATCAAAGAAATAAGAAATTAAAGTATTCTTTCTATATGTAGAAATCTGTTTCGACTCATTATAAAAATTGAATTACTGATCAAATTCGTGGATATCTGACACTTTATCCATTTTTTTATGTGTTTTTATTACACTTTTTCTATATTTTAGTTATTAGATTTTTATCTATTGTTATTGTTCGAATTTCATTTAAAATGAAAGAAGTGAAGTATATATTCTTATTATATTCTAAGCTAAGTATATATTCTTATTATATATTATATTCTTAATTATATTCTTATCTTATATATATATATATTACAATGATTACATTAATGATTACATTACTTTTTTTTTAGATTACTTAATCTTATAATTAATAAAAAAGAAGGAAAATAAAAATTTTTCTCAATCTTGGCTTCACGTGTCACATCACACGATAAACTTTAATTTTTGAATGGGGAGAGGTGGCTGAGTGGACTAAAGCGTCGGATTGCTAATCCGTTGTACGAATTTTTCGCACCGGGGGTTCGAATCCCCCTCTCTCCGACCCACCTGATCACTTGAATTTTTATAATTTTGAAGAATTTTTTATTATTAATTTTCTTTTATTTTTATGAAATTTTTATCTTTCTTTATCTAGTATCTATTCCATTTATTGATAGATTTACCTATGAAAAACTAAAAACGAATCTCATCTCTTTTTTTATTCCTCGCGCCCAGGATTACGCCCCGGATCATTAGATAAGAATCCGAAGATGAAGAGAGAAACAAAGAATATTACTACTGTGTAAACGAAGAGTTTAAGAGTAAGCATTACACAATCTCCAAGATAAATAATATCATTTATTTTAAAAAGGAAATAGATCACCTATTTTACGACACACGCTATACATTAATATATTTACATTATTTTGATATGGCACTCTAAAGATTAAAAAAGTAAGTTTTTTAAATTAATTTTCACAAATTTCTTTCTAATGTAATACTAATGTAATAAGATTAGGATTTTTTCGTTAACAAAAATTTATTGTCATATCCATAATTAGATATTAGATATTGTATGGGATCTTAGAAAGAGAAGGTTAGAACAAAGGAAGAAATAAGCTGATCAAAAATCATCGCTCCCTTGTTAAAATTTAAAATTAAATTCAATATATCAATATACAATATAAAATACCAGAATTTAGCTTTTTTAATCGAGGGTTCCTAATGTCAGACTTATCCGATCTTATTTATTTTTTGAATCAAAATATCATCTTTTTTTATCGAAGAAATCACGAATATAAATTGAATAGGGATTCATTTTTTATCGAAAACTTACGGCAGCTTGCCAAACAAAGGCTAAGAGAAAAAATAGTACAGGGATAACTGGCATAACGTCTACGATTGGATTGAAAAAGGCATAAGCCTCGGGTAATTTGGCGAAGAAAAAACTACTCGAATAAAGGTTAGAATTAAGACAGATACAGATTAAACTAAAAGTATTAAACATAACAAACATTTTTTTCTTGTTCTTTAAAATGAAATTGAAATGATAATAAATTATCAGATTTGATTGAGTTGTTTTTATGAGATAAAAACAAAAAAGGTGGATAAAAGATAAAAAAAATTCTTTTTTTTTTCTTTTACCTCTCCTCAATCAAAAATACTTCCTTACATTCTACAATCAAGTTAAATTAAAATACTTAGAATATAAGGAATTCTACTTTCATACAATATCTTAATTGAATTTTATGTAATGATCAATGAATCTTTTTTATTCTATATCTACATGTGTTGAATCCTAGGGACAACATGTCCTATATTTATTTTGGTTGGTTATTGACGAATAATCAATATTGGGCTTAGGTTTTCTTAGAAAAAAAATAAAAATGGGGCGTGGCCAAGCGGTAAGGCAACGGGTTTTGGTCCCGTTACTCGGAGGTTCGAATCCTTCCGTCCCAGGTCGTTATTCATCATAAACGAGGGATTCTTCTCTATTTAAATATAATTTAAATTCAAATTAAGGAATTCAAAATTTTTCTGTTTAACGTTGGATAGAATGTGATCCAATCCTTTATTCTGAAATTTAATAATGATTCTTAGAATCATATCTTTCTTTTCATTCAAAAAATATTAAAATATTTTATTTTTATAATATAATATTTAATATTTTTTATTGAATAATTGAATGTTGAAATTAAATATTTAGTTTAGTATAAAGTTACTATAGTTATAGTTTTTATAATTAGTTTAAGTAGCTGAAAATCTTTAGCCATTCATGGGGATTTCTTTTTCATTTGAATAAAAGTAAAAATAAAAGATTTTTTTTTCATGTGATTTTCTTCATATGATAAAATATGGGGTTAATTTAAGTGAAATCCTTTTCGGACAAAAACTTACCTATCTATGGATAGGTAAGTGTGAATTATTATATATCGGTTCAGCCAATGACTATTCATGATTCCATATTGAATCAATTGCATACGCTTCAAAATAAAAATCAAGGGAGAGGGATGTTATGGTAAAACTTCGTTTGAAACGATGTGGTAGAAAGCAACGTGCGACTTGAAGGACATGATTGGCTGTGGATTTTGCCATCCATCATTTTCTATAGGAATGAAGATGCTCTTGTCTCGACATAGTTTGTCCTGCTAGGAACCGAATTTCATTTGCCTTAGGTTGGTAAATAAAAAGACTAATGGTATAGCATATGGTGGAGCTCGAGTAAAAACGATTGATTTATTTATCGGGAGAATAATCTAGGGTTAGTGACAATCAATAAGTTAGACCAACTTTGTAAATAGATCATTAGTAAATAGATCATCAATAGAATATATAAATGGAGAGGTTAAAATTTTAACAAGTTTGAAATAAAAAAAAAAAAGTAAAATTTGTCGAAATTTTAAAACTGTTTTGATCAAAAGTGTATCACAAAGAAATCAATCTTTCGTATGATTGTTCTTTTTTCCATATAAAAAACAAAAGGTATGTTGCTGCCTTTTTGAAAAGGAGTAAGGATCACCAAAGTAATGTCTAAACCCAAAGATTTCACAAATCGTAAAGCAAAGACAACGAATTCCGGAACAAGTAAATACTATTTTCACTTGTCTCAACAATTGGATCAGAATGATAAAAAAAAAAAAAAAAATAGATCCTAAAGGAGACAAAAAAAGAAGTTAGAGACAGCTCAATAAATTATAAAGATTTCCTTTCGAACTCTTTTAAAACTATCCAACTTGAGTTAGGAGTACGACTGATATTTTTTTTCTGTAAAGATATAATAATAATATATAATATAATATATAATATAATATATAATATAGTAATATAATATATAATATAGTATAAATAGTATAATTATAGAATATATAGTATATAGAATAGAATTATAGAATTTAGAATCATCTTTTCTTGAGCCGTATGAGGCGAAAACCTCCTATACGTTTCTAGGGGGGGGGGGTATCCTTTATCTACATCTATCCCAATGAGCCATCTATCGAATCGTTGCAATTGATGTTCGATCCCGAAGAGAAGGAAGAGATCTTCGAAAAGTGGGTTTTTATGATCCGATAAATAATCAAACTTATTTAAATGTTCCTGCTATTCTATATTTCCTTGAAAAGGGTGCTCAACCCACAGGAACTGTTCATAATATTTTAAGGAAGGCAGAACTCTTTAAATAAAGAATTTCGAGTTTATTTTGATCAGAATAAAAGTCATGAATAGAAAAAGCTAGTACCTATCCTTGTGTAATTCTTTATTCAAAGTTTGTTCTTTTCTTGTTCTATCTTATCTTATTCTTACTTAATTTAGTTTCTTTTATTTCTTTTTTTCTTGTTGTGGAACCCCCCCTGGTGGGGGGGGGGGTAATCTTTCTTCTTGTATTTGTATTGTACCTTTATTTATTTTTATTTATTTTTTGATTAAGGAAACCTGATATTTTTATTTTGTTTTCTATATTTTATATCTACCTTATTTTTTATTTTTTACGCTCAAATCTCTTATTTATCATTTGTGTTGTGCTAATCCAATATCTAATAATATACAATACAATATTCTATTTAATTATATTATATTTATTAATTAATATTTATATTTTAATTTATATTTTAATTTTATTTATTTAATTTTTTAAATATTAATATTTTTTTTTTTTTAAGTCCATTCATATTGACAATGGCGTATCGAACAGATATAATTATCTCGTAGATAAATAGATCTTTTTATCTCCACTCCCTATTAGCATTTTCCTTCATTTTATTAAAATGGATGGGTTTGCTGGATTTCCTCTTCCGTATTTTATACTTTATACAAAATGGATTTTAACTAAATAAAAAATTGGAAAAATTTTGGTGGTTTGTCAATTTGCCAATTCTATTTTGAATCTCTTGTTTTTTGAACCGGATCCTATTGATATTTTGTTGTTTAGATTTGTTTTCTTCCTAGTTCCATGTTTTGATGTAGTTGTGCAGTTCAATTCCATTTATTTTTTTTTTTATTATTTTATTTTGATCATATCTACACATCATATAGATCCGGGTTGCTAACTCAACGGTAGAGTACTCGGCTTTTAAGTGCGACTATGATCTTTTACACATTTGGATGAAGGAAGTAATTCGTCAAGACTATTGGTAGAGTTTATAAGAACGCGACTGATCCTGAAAGGTAATGAATGGAAAAAAGAGCATGTCGTTAAATATGAAATCTAATTTTAATAAAGAAAATAATCATAAAAAAATTTAATACTCATAATATAACATAAGAATTATAGTTGGGTCTAGTGAATAAATGGATAGAGCCTTATGGCTCCAATTCGAGTAAGACGAAAAAGTAACGAGCTTATCTTCTTAATTTGAATTAATTTGAATGAGGACCCGATCTAATTAGACGTTAAAAATAGATTAGTGCCTGATGCGGGAAACGGTTCTCTTGTTAATTGTGAGTGGACCATTGATTCTTTTTTTTTCTTGAATCCTAATTATTCTTTATTTTAAATTTAAGACAGATGTGTACTAAGAAATAGTATACTGATAAAAAAAATTTATTCCAAGGTCAAAAGAGCGATCGGGTTGCGAAAATAAAGGATTTTATACCTTTTCCTTATTTTTCTTCTTGTTATTTTATATTTTCTTTATTTCTTTTATTGTTATTCTAGTTATATTAACAATAAATCCGATTGTCTAGAAAGGGAAAGAAAAAAGATCTGTTGATTGGGCTCTCTGTCTCCGGGGTATATATTCTTTATTTGTTCTTAACTTTTATATAATCTATATAATCTTTTTACCATTACGTTATTTACATCACAATCAATATAAATATAACAAGTATGTATATATAATAAATATTTAATAAATATGTATATATACATATAATTATTAATTATATAATAATATAAAAATATAATATAAAATATAAAAGATATCTTAAAATAAATATAAAAGATATCTTAAAATAAATAAAATTTAAATATAATTTTAAATTTTTAAATATAATAATAATAATATATTATAATTATAATAAATTATAATAATAATAAATAATAAAGTATATAATTTTTTAAATAATTTAAATAATAAAGTATATAATTTTATAATAAAGGATATCTAAAAAAAAAAATGTAATGTAATTGTATTACTGTAGTGTAATACTGTATATTACTGTATATACTAATAATACACTAATATACTACAGTGTTATTTATAGTTCTAGTATAGTATAAAAGTATAAAGAATATACTACGTATAATATACAATACACATACGCCGTTCTGACCATATTGCACTATGTTATCATTTAATAACAATAACACAAGAAGTGACTCCCTTTTTTGTTTTCATCAGTATAAATGTACGTAAATGGCAAAATTTTAAGGATATTTAAATTAAAAAAAGATGGATTTCGGCAACAAAACTTCCTATATCCGCTACTCTTTCAGGAGTATATTTACTCACTTGCTCATGATCATAACTTCAATAGTTTGATTTTTTACGAACCCGTGGAAATTATTGGTTATGACAATAAATCTAGTTTAGTACTTGTGAAACGTTTAATTACTCAAATGTATCAACAGAATTTTTTTATTTCTTCGTTTAATGATTCTAACAAAAAAGAATTTTGGGAGTACAAGAATTTTTTTTCTTCTCATTTTTCTTCTCAAATGGTATCAGAAGGTTTTGGAGTCATTCTGGAAATTCCATTCTCGTCGCAATTAGTATCTTTTTCTGAATCTTCTGAAGAAAAAAAAATACTAAAATATCAGAATTTACGATCTATTCATTCAATATTTCCCTTTTTAGAGGACAAATTTTTACATTTGAATTATGTGTCAGATCTACTAATACCTCATCCCATACATCTGGAAATCTTGGTTCAAGTACTTCAATGCTGGATCAAGGATGTTCCTTCTTTGCATTTATTGCGATTTCTTTTCCACGAATATCATAATTTGAATAGTCTCGTTACTTCAAAGAAATTCATTTACGCCTTTTCAAAAAGAAAGAAAAAATTCCTTTGGTTCCTATATAATTCTTATGTATATGAATGCGAATATTTATTCCTATTTATTCGTAAACAGTCTTCTTATTTACGATCAACATCCTCTGGAGTCTTTCTTGAGCGAACACATTTCTATGTAAAAATAGAGCATCTTATAGTAGTGTGTTGTAATTC